TTGGAGATACCATTGTTTCTGGTACAGAAGTTCCTATCTCAATGGGAAATGCCCTACCTTTGAGTGCGGTTTGAACTATTGATTTACGTAATTGGAAGTAACCAATTAGGTTTACTGCGAAACCTAGAAATCGATCACTGATCCAATTTGAGTACCTCTACGGGATAGACCTCAACAGAAAACTGAAGAGTAACGGCAGCAAGTGATTGAGTTCAGTAGTTCCTCATATAAAATTATTGACTCTAGAGATATAGTAATATGGAGAAGACAAAATTGTTTGAAGCACCGACAGAGCCGGAAGCGCCGCTTGTTTCAAAAAGAGGAGGACGGGTTATTCACATTTCATTTGATGGTCAGAGGCGAATTGAAAGCTAAGCAGTGGTAATTCTACCCCCCCCGGGGAAAAATGGATATGTCTCCTACGTTACCCATAATATGTGGAAGTATCGACGTAATTTCATAGAGTCATTCGGTCTGAATGCTACATGAAGAACATAAGCCAGATGAAGGAACGGGGAGACCTAGGATGTAGAAGATCATAACATGAGTGATTCGGCAGATTTGGATTCCTATATATCCACTCATGTGGTACTTCATCATACGATTCATATGAGATCCATCTGTCTAGATATCATCATATACATCCAGAAAGCCGTATGCTTTGGAAGAAGCTTGTACAGTTTGGGAAGGGGTTTTGATTGATCAAAAAGAAGAATCTACTTCAACCGATATGCCCTTAGGCACGGCCATACATAACATAGAAATCACACTGGGAAAGGGTGGACAATTAGCGAGAGCCGCGGGTGCTGTAGCGAAACTAATTGCAAAAGAGGGTAAATCAGCCACATTAAAATTACCATCTGGGGAGGTCCGTTTGATATCCAAAAACTGCTCAGCAACAGTTGGACAAGTGGGTAATGTTGGGGTGAATCAGAAAAGTTTGGGTAGAGCCGGATCTAAGCGTTGGCTAGGTAAGCGTCCTGTAGTAAGAGGAGTAGTTATGAACCCCGTAGACCATCCCCATGGGGGTGGTGAAGGGAGGGCCCCAATTGGTAGAAAAAAGCCCACAACCCCTTGGGGTTATCCTGCGCTTGGAAGAAGAAGTAGAAAAAGGAATAAATATAGTGATAATTTGATTCTTCGTCGCCGTAGTAAATAAGAGAATATTGAAAATAGAATATGTTTCCTCGTCTTTACAAAAAAAAAGAAAGGAGTAATTAGCTGTGACACGTTCACTAAAAAAAAATCCTTTTGTAGCTAATCATTTATTGGGAAAAATTGCGAAGCTCAACATGAGGGCAGAAAAAGATACAATCGTAACTTGGTCCCGAGCATCTACCATTATACCCACAATGATAGGCCATACAATTGCTATTCATAATGGAAAGGAACACTTGCCCATTTATATAACAGATCGTATGGTAGGTCACAAATTGGGAGAATTTGCACCTACTCTGAATTTCCGGGGGCATGCGAGAAACGATAATAAATCTCGTCATTAATGTTTATAATAAAAAAAAGTGAATATGGGTGCTCATCGTTTATTGGTGGGAGGTGAAACTTATGATAAAGAGTGACCCGGATGTAGAAGTATACGCTTTAGGTCAACAGATACGTATGTCTGCTCACAAAGCGCGAAGAGTAATTGATCAGATTCGTGGGCGTCCCTACGAGGAAACGCTTATGATACTAGAACTCATGCCTTATCGAGCATGCTATCCCATTTTTAAATTAATTTATTCTGCAGCAGCAAATGCTAGTCACAATATGGGTTTCAATGAAACGGCTTTAATCATTAGTCAAGCGGAAGTTAATGAGGGTACTATCATGAAAAAGTTAAAACCCAGAGCTAGAGGACGTAGTTATCCGATAAAAAGACCCACCTGTCATATAACTATTGTATTGCAAGATATATCTAAAGATAAAAACTATTTCATATGGTTAAGAAAATATGGGTGGATATATAAAGATAAGTATACAGATGTCAGAGAGAGGTATCTATATATGAATATGATGGATCATATGCTATATAGGAACAGAATGACATGGGCTAATAGAAAAACGATATGGCCTTATAGAGACAGCGAGGTGTTATGGGACAAAAAATAAATCCACTCGGTTTCAGACTTGGTACAACCCAAAGTCATCATTCTGTTTGGTTTGCACAACCAAAAAGTTATTCCGAAGGTCTCCAGGAAGATAAAAAAATACAGGATTGTATCAAGAATTATGTACAAAAAAATATGAAAATATCCTCCAGTGTCGAGGGAATTGCACGCATAAAGATTAAAAAACGAATCGATCTGATACAGGTAATAATATATATGGGGTTCCCAAAATTGTTAATAGAGGGTAGCCCACGAGGAATCGAAGAATTACAGAGCAATGTACAAAAAGAATTTAATTCTGTAAACCGAAAACTTAACATCGCTATCACAAGAGTTGCAAAACCTTATGGACAACCAAACATTCTTGCAGAATTTATAGCCGGACAATTAAAGAATAGAGTTTCGTTTCGAAAAGCAATCAAAAAAGCTATTGAATTAACTGAACAAGCAGATACAAAAGGAATTCAAGTACAAATTGCAGGGCGCATCGACGGAAAAGAAATTGCGCGTGTCGAATGGATCAGAGAAGGTAGGGTTCCCCTACAAACCATTCGAGCTAAAATTGATTATTGTTCCTATACAGTTCGAACTATTTATGGTGCATTAGGAATCAAAATTTGGATATTTGCAGGCGAGGAATAATGATCCTTTCTTTGTCTTTCTGTTCCACCCATGAATAAAAAACTCGTTCATTTTTTTTTTCTGTTAAAAAGGAGAAATTCTAATTTTCTATCTATATCTAATTCTATAGGGTTGAATAAAAATTCGATTGACTCCATATAATTGCTATGCTTAGTGTGTGACTCGTTGGTTTTTTTATTTAGGGTTAGGTTAGGATTAAAAAACAAGGGACCATCCCCTAGTATGAACTAATAACTATCTAACTAATAACCAGCTCATTGCTTCGTATTATCTGGATCCAAGGAACCAGTCATTATATGATGTATCGATCATATTATTGTAGCAACTGAAATATTTTTTACAAAAAAAAGTCAATCAGATTATAAGGTTGTGAATCAAAAACAGAGGGATATGGATAGATGGAAGGGTGAGAGAAAGAAAGAAAAAGAATAGCAAGGATATATGATTCCAATATGTATGGTCTATGAACCATCTCAAAAAAGGCAGTGTAATAAAGCATTAATACGTATTCGTCCATAATTAGATGAATAAAAAAAAAAAGAAGAGCGTCGAGTCAATAAGGACTGAGGAGATTGATTCAGGAACAAATTTTTTAGGAGCTCCATTGCAGAGTTCAGGCCTAGCCATTAATCGAGAAGCTATGGGAACGACAGAACCTGTGATTGCGGAGGATTCCCTTGAAAACGAATCCTAATGATTCATTGGGTAGGATGGCGGAACGAGCCAAGAACCCATTCATTTAGTCTGAGAAGTCATAGGGTGCCCCTACGAATGAAAGGGGTATTGAAAGAGCAAATATTCGCCCGCGAAAGCCTTATTGAATTGCTAAGTTTTTGGTTTTGGCGATTCAATACAATAAAAAAGTAAAAATGAAGATTTATTAATTATACAATACAAATAGAATTTGTAATTTTATATTATATACGAGCAAGATATAAAAATCCCTATGTGACAGATTAGATCTCAAAAAATTCCACAATTTGGTGTATTATTCATTAAATACAAATATATATCTGTAATTTAATCGTTTGATTCGCGAGGAGCTGGATGAGAAGAAACTCTCATGTCCGGTTCTGCAGTAGAGATGGCATTGAGAAACAACCATCCACTATAACCCAAAAAGAACCAGATTTCGTAAACAACATCGAGGAAGAATGAAGGGAATATCTTATCGAGGCAATCGAATTTGTTTCGGTGGATATGCCCTTCAGGCACTTGAACCCGCTTGGATCACATCTAGACAAATAGAGGCGGGGCGACGAGCCATGACACGATATGCGCGTCGTGGTGGAAAAATATGGGTACGTATATTTCCAGACAAGCCTGTTACAGTAAGACCTACCGAAACACGTATGGGTTCTGGGAAGGGATCTCCCGAATATTGGGTATCCGTCGTTAAAGTGGGTCGAATACTTTATGAAATGGGTGGAATATCAGAAAGTGTAGCCAGAGAAGCTATTTCTATAGCTGCGTCCAAAATGCCTATACGAACTCAATTCATTATTGCGAGATAGGGGTGTGGAACGAAAAAAAGGGCCCCTGTGATGCAAAAAACAGCAGTTTATTTCTGGACAAAAAATATTTATTCTTTTTTTTATTTGCCCTTTGCTTTGAAAGAAAAGATAAAAAAATGATATGATTCAACCTCAGACCTATTTAAATGTAGCAGATAACAGCGGGGCTAGAGAATTAATGTGTATTCGAATCATAGGGGCTAGTAATCGCCGATATGCTCATATTGGTGATGTTATTGTTGCTGTAATCAAAGAAGCAGTGCCCAATATGCCTCTACAAAGATCAGAAGTGATCAGAGCTGTTATTGTACGTACCTGTAAAGAACTCAAACGTGACAATGGTATGATAATACAATATGATGACAATGCAGCAGTTGTCATTGATCAAGAAGGAAATCCAAAAGGAACTCGAGTTTTTGGTGCGATCGCTCGGGAATTGAGGCAGTTAAATTTTACTAAAATAGTTTCATTAGCTCCTGAGGTATTATAAATTAAATTATAAATACTAATAGATGAGAACATAATATAGTGGTGTATCTCAAATATTAGGGTATCTGAATTAGATTAATTTAATTAGTAGATTGTGTCTCACGTATATACCTTTAAAATAAAGAATTCATAAAAAAAGAATAAAAAAGCAGAGCATGTTGATTATATAAAAACTCGGAGGCACCAATAATTATAGTTCATCATGGGCAGGGACACTATTGCCGAAATAATAACTTCTATACGAAATGCTGACATGGATAAAAAAGGAACGGTTCAAATAGCATCTACTAATATCACCGAAAACATTGTTAAAATACTTCTACAAGAAGGCTTTATCGAAAATGTGAGAAAACATCGAGTAAGCAATAAATTTTTCTTGGTTTCAACTCTACGACATAGAAGGAATAGAAAAGGACCATATAGAACTGTTTTAAAACGTATTAGCCGACCCGGTCTACGAATCTATTCCAACCATCAACGAATTCCTAGAATTTTAGGAGGAATGGGTATTGTAATTCTTTCTACTTCTCGAGGTATAATGACAGACCGAGAGGCTCGACTAGAAGGAGTCGGGGGAGAAATTTTGTGTTATATATGGTGATCCTTCTGGTATCCGAATTGCATCTGTCTTTCCTCTTTTTTTTTTCACAAAAAAGAGGAAAGACAGGTTGTCTAATATCATTCCTCCCCCATTAGTTGATAATTCTAGGGGGTTACCTGGAATGAAAGAACAAAAATGGATTCATGAAGGTTTAATTCCTGAATCACTTCCCAACGGTCTGTTTCGGGTTCGTTTAGATAATGAGGATCTGCTTCTAGGTTATGTTTTAGGTAGGATCCGACGTAGTTTTATACGGATACTGCCAGACGATAGAGTTAAAATTGAAGTAAGTCGTTATGATTCAACCAGGGGACACATAATTTATAGACTCCGCAACAAAGATTCGAACGATTAAGTGGCTTTTCAACATTCCTCCCGTGCGGATACAATTGGAGGTTCCAAATTTCAAGAGACTTATTTTCTTTCAAGGAGTAGATTCGGAATTAAGGTAAGGAATGACAAATATGAAAATAAGGGCCTCCGTTCGTAAAATTTGTGAAAAATGTCGATTGATCCGTAGGCGGGGACGAATTATAGTAATTTGTTCCAACCCGAGGCATAAACAGAGACAAGGATAGTCTTTTTTCTTAAAAGGGACTCTCCAAAGGACCCAATATACACAAATAAAGGATTTGTTTTGACATTAAATGGATATATCCGTATATCTTTGACTCATATTTATGAGATGATAAAATATGACAAAAACCATATCAAAAATTGGCTCGCGTAGGAATGGACGCATTGGCTCACGTAAGAATGGACGTCGAATACCAAAAGGAGTTATTCATGTTCAAGCAAGTTTCAACAATACCATTGTAACGGTTACAGATATACGGGGTCGGGTGGTTTCGTGGTCCTCAGCCGGTACTTGTGGCTTCAGGGGCACAAGAAGAGGGACCCCGTTTGCGGCTCAAACCGCAGCCGCAAATGCTATTCGTACAGTAGTAGATCAGGGTATGCAACGAGCAGAAGTCATGATAAAGGGTCCTGGTCTCGGAAGAGATGCAGCATTACGAGCCATTCGTAGAAGTGGTATACTATTAAGTTTTGTCAGAGACGTAACCCCTATGCCACATAATGGATGTAGACCTCCTAAAAAAAGACGTGTATAGAAATAAGAATTGAACGGGTTTCAAGAGAAATAAATGATTCAATGGTCTGATCAAATAATATTACTATGCTTCGAGAGGAAGTAGCAATATCTACTCGGACACTACAGTGGAAGTGTGTTGAATCAAGAGCAGACAGCAAGCGTCTTTGTTATGGTCGTTTTGTTCTGTCGCCGCTTATGAAAGGTCAAGCCGATACAATAGGCATCGCGATGCGAAGGGCGTTGCTTGGAGAAATAGAAGGAACATGTATCACACGTGCAAAATCTGAAAAGATACCACATGAATATTCTACAATAGTAGGGATTGAAGAATCAGTACATGAAATTTTAATGAATTTGAAAGAAATTGTATTGAGAAGTAATCTGTATGGAACTCGCGACGCATCTATTTGCGTCAAGGGTCCTGGATATGTAACTGCTCAAGACATCATCCCACCACCTTCTGTGGAAATCGTTGATACTACACAGCATATAGCTAGCCTTACAGAACCAATTGATTTGTGTATTGGATTACAAATCGAAAGGAATCGCGGATATTGTATGAAAACACCAAATAACGCTCAAAAAGGAAGTTATCCTATAGATGCTGTATTCATGCCTGTTCGAAATGCAAATCATAGTATTCATTCTTATGGGAATGGGAATGAAAAACAAGAGATACTTTTTCTCGAAATATGGACGAACGGAAGTTTAACTCCTAAAGACGCACTTTACGAAGCCTCCCGTAATTTGATTGATTTATTTATTCCTTTTCTACATGCAGAAGAGCAAGACACAAATTTAGAGGACAATCAAAACAGGGTTATTTTACCCCTTTTTACTTTTCATGATGAATTGGATAAACTAAGAAAAAACAAAAAAGAAATGGAATTGAAATGTATTTTTATTGACCAATCAGAATTGTCTTCGAGGACCTATAATTGCCTCAAAAGGTCCAATATACATACATTAGTAGACCTTTTGAATAAGAGTCAAGAAGATCTTATGAAAATTGAACATTTTCGCATAGAAGATGTAAGACAGATATTGGGCATT